GATGAGTCCCCTTTGAAACCAGAATTGCTTTTCCTTGATATCGAACATAATGCATGAAGGGATCCTTGAAGAACCATAGGGTCTTCTGAAAATAATTACGGCGCACTACTACTACTACAAGATGTTCTATTTTTCCATAGAAATGTGTTCGCTCAAGAAAAGCTCCAGAAGATGTTAATCGTAAATAAGAAGATTGTTTACGAAGAAAAACTAATACAAATTCGCATTCAGATACATAAGAATTATATGGGAACCGAAATAGTCTTTTATTTTCTTTTGAAAAAAGAAAAATAGAATTATTCGGAGTAATAAGACTATTCCAATTATGATATTCGTGAAGAAAGAATCGCAATAAATGTAAAGAAGGAACATCTTGGATCCAGAATTGAAGGATTTGAACCAAGATTTTCAGATGGATGGGATAAGGTATTAGTATATCTGACACATAATTTAAATGCGATAATTTGTCCTCCAAAAAGGGAAATATTGAATGAATAGATCGTAAATTCAAATTCTGAGATTTTGGTATTTTTTTTTCTTCGAGGGAAGATACTAATCGCAGCAAGAATGGAATTTCCACAATAACTGCAAAACCTTCCAATATCATCTGAGAATAAAAATGAAAATAAAAAAAATTGTTGTGCCCAACGAATCGATTTTGGTTAGAATCATTAACCGAATAAATCAAATAATTCTGTTGATACATTCGAATAATTGAGCGTTTCACAAGTAATGAACTAGATTTATTGTCATAACCAAAAATTTCCGTGGATTCGTAAAAAATCGAACCATTTAAACCACGATCATGAGCAAATGGGTAAATATACTCCTTAAAGAGAAGCGGATATAGAAAGTGTTGTTGCCAAGATCTATCTTTTTCTAAATATCCTTGTAATTCTTCCATTTACATTTCTACTTGAACCAGAGGCGGGACCTATTTCATTTTTTAGGTTATCAAATGATACATAGTGCAATATGGTCAGAACGGGGTATGTATTATGTATATAATTACAGTAAGAAAAATATATATATCCCGCAAACAAAGGAAACAGGGGAGTCCAATCAACAGATCTTTTTCCTCTCCTTTTCTATCCAATTGGTTTATGTTCGTTATAATTACAAGAGGGTCAAAAATCCTTTATTTTTGCAACTCGATCGCTCTTTTGACTTTGGAATAAATTCTCTTTATCAGTATACTGTTTCTTCTACACATCCGTCTCCAATCCATAATAAAGAATAATTAGGATTCATTAAAAAAAAAAAAAGAAAGAAAATCAATGGTCCACTCACAGAAGAACCCACCCTTTCCCGCATCAGGCACTAATCTATCTTTAACGTCTAATTAGATCGGGTAATCATTCAAATTAAGAACAAAAGCTCGTTGCTTTTTATTTCACCAGAATTAGAGCCATAGGGCTCTATCCATTTATTCACTAGACCCAACTGTAAATGTGAATTTTTTTTTTCACTTCCAAAAAGAAAAAAATTTGTAACGATCCGGTAAGGATAAACTCAAAGTTCTACTTTAATTAAATAATATTTAATTAAATAATAAATTAAATAAAAAAATTATAATTATTACGACATGCTGTTTTTTCCATTCATTACCTTTGAGGATCAGTCGTGGTCTTATAGACTCTACCAATAGTCTGGACGAATCTGTTGCTTCATCCAAATGTGTAAAAGATCATAGTCGCACTTAAAAGCCGAGTACTCTACCGTTGAGTTAGCAACCCGAATAAAAATAAATAGGATATATATGTAAATACGGTCAAAATAAAAAAATCAATTGAATTGCACTGCACGACCCCGTCAAAACATTGAACTAGAACAAATCGAAAAGAAAGATTTGTTTTTGTTGATCAATTAAAAACACCAAAATACCAAAATGGACAGATCGGATTAAACAACAACTGATTCCCAATAGAGATGTCAAAATTGTGACAAACCACCATTTTATTTATCAATTTTCTTTTCTTTTTCGTTAAGAAAATACATCTTGTATGCCAGTAAATCCGGCAGGGCAATTCAATTCACACTTGATAATTGATAAGGTAGAATCTCAATTTTCTTTTCTTTTTCGTTAAGAAAATACATCTTGTATGCCAGTAAATCCGGCAGGGCAAACCCATCATTTCACTGAAGTAAAGGAAAGAAAAAACCAATATGGGGTGGAGATAAACGGATCTATTTATCTACGATCGAATTATATTTCTTCGATGCACTATTGTCAATATGGATCCAATGTTAAGAAAACAAATTTAAGTAAATCAAATAAGGACTTGTGTTGGATTGGCACAACATAAACATAAATAAGAAATTTGGATAAAAAAAATACGAAAGATGTCAAGTAAAGAAAAAATCTCGGGTTTATTTAATCAATAGAGGTACAATAAGCAAGATTAACCCCTTGTTTGTTGGTGGATTCCCGCAACGAACAAAACAAGAAAAAAAGTAAATTAAGTATGAATACAGCAAGAAAAAGGCAAATTGTGTGTAAATAATTACACAAAGATAGATACTAGTTACCCCCCCCCCCCCTTTTTTTATTTATTAATTTTGTTTTTTTACTTTAATTAACTCGAATCGAAGTTCTTTCTTGAAATAATTCTGCCTTCCTTAAAATATCACAAACAGTTCTCGTAGGTTGAGCACCTTTTTCAAGGAAATATAGAATAACAGGAACATTTAAATAAGTTTGATTCTTTATCGGATCGTAAAAACCTACTTTTCTAAGATCTCTTCCTTCTCTTCGGGATCGAACATCAATTGCAACGATTCGGTAGATGGCTCATTGGAATAGATGTAAATAAACAATGCCCCCCCTAGAAACGTATGGGAGGTTTTCTCCTCATACGGCTCGAGAAAAAAGGATTCTAAATTTCTGTATATGTATATAATGACAAATGGATCCATAAAATCATGAATTAGACTATGATTTGAGTCGTTTTTTTATTCTTCCTTACAGAAAAAAAGAAATCTCATTCGTACTCATAACTCAAGTTGGGTAATTCTGACAGAGTTCGAAGGGAAACCCTTAGACATTTATTGAGCCGTCTCTAACCTCTTTTGTTTGTCTCATCTCGAATCTATTTTTATTCCTCATTCTGATTCAATTGTTGAGACAATTGAAAATAGTGTTTACTTGTTCCGGAATCCATTATCTTTGCTTTGTGAAATCATTGGGTTTAGACATTACTTCGGTGATCCTTACTCCTTTCAAAAGAGCAGCAACATATCTTTTTGTTTTTTGTTATCTTTTTCTATACTATAGAAATAGAATATGAACGGTGGATTCCCTTGTGATACACTTTTGATCGAAATAGTTTGACCAATTCTGAAAAATTTTACTTTTTATTTTTCAAACTTCTTTTATTTTTCGATTTTTTTAACCTTTCGATTTATATATTGAGGATATACTTACAAAGTTGGTCTAACTTATTGATAGTTACTAACCCTAGATTCTTCCCCCTGATAAAGGAATCAATCCTTTCTGCTCGAGCTCCATCATGTACTATTTACTTACAACCTAACACAAATTAGGTTCCTAACAGAACAGAACAAACTATGTCGAGCCAAGAACATCTTCATTCCTATAGAAAATGGTGGATGTAAGAATCCACAGCCGATCATGTCCTTCAAGTCGCACGTTGCTTTCTACCACATCGTTTCAAACGAAGTTTTACCATAACATTCCTCTAATTTTATTTCAAACCGGTATGTAATTGATTCAATATGGAATCATGAATAGTCGTTGGCTCAACCGGTGTGTGTATACCGGTATATAATAGTACATACTTTCTATCTATCTATCTATGGATAGATAAGTATTTATCCGGGGAAGGCTCAGCAAGGATCCAATTTATTTAACTCTATATTCTATCATATAAATGAAACATATTTCTAAAAAAGACGAATAAATAAGTTTGCTTAAGACTTTTTTACATCTTAAAAAGATTGTTCGGGACGATCAATCATGAAGGATCCATTTTTCTCGAACAAATAAACTATAAACCTCAAAAGAAGAACCTTTAATATTAATAGATTTGCAATCCCGGAAAAAAATCAATTATTAATCAAACTTTTTGATTTTATACAATACAGATTTTGTTTTACTTCAGGTTCAAGAATTTTTCTTTTCCATCAATTCCATAAAGTCAAGTAGATGCAATATACGAATTTCCCCCCAATCGCTACATTACATTGATTTACAATTATTCATTTGAACCGGATAAGATATAAGATGAACCAGATAAAATACAAAAAAATGGGGTCCGGATCAATTCGTTTTTACTATTTTTTCCCACACCAGCTTTAGAAGTTTTAAGACCAGTGATGAAATTAGTACCAAAAACTCCCTACTCTTTAGTCTCCACATAGACTGTGGAATTGGGATACCCCATTTATTTACTTTAGGCTTTTTTATTTTACCCTTGGTAAGGGAATAAAGAGGTCTTTCTTTCATTCACATTTCGATTCAGAATGCTTCATGTGAGAATTGACATTTCATAGATATGGGACATAAAGTTTTCATAAGTAACTAACTTTAAAATGAATATTAAGTAGTACGAGCATATCCTGAATGTGATCCTGAATGTGAATGATAAACCCAGAATTTCTTTTTTGAATTAAAAAAAAAAAGATATTTATTTCCACCCACATTTGACACTTGATTACGTTTGTGAGAAACCAAATGAAAGAAAAAATATGATTCTAAGAATCATTCTTAGAATTCAGAACAAAAGATTGTTCTCGTTAACAATTTTATGTTTCATGTGGGATACAATGTGATCCCATCTTTCGTTTCTGATGGAAACGATCTGGGACGGAAGGATTCGAACCTCCGAGTAACGGGACCAAAACCCGCTGCCTTACCGCTTGGCCACGCCCCATTTCGAATTTCTATTCGACACTAATAAACATTAATATTGGTATCGGTTATTCGTCAATCCCAACCCAATAAAATAAATACATTGGGGATATATTTTTGCTAGGATTCAACACATGTAGATATAGAATCAAAAAAATTCATTGATCATTACATGGAATTCAGTTAAGATATTGTATGAAAATGGAATTCCTTGTATTCTCATTTGAGAATGGAAGGAAGGATTTTTATTTGGGAGAGTTCGAAGAAAAAGAAAGATTTTTTGACTTGTCTTTTTTTTCCCTTATAAAAAAAACTCAATCAGAATAAAATTATCTAATCTACAAGAACGAAATTTTGTTATGCTTAATATCTTTAGTTTAATCTGTATCTGTCTTAATTCTGTCTTTTATTCGAGTAGTTTTTTCTTCGCCAAATTGCCCGAAGCTTATGCCTTTTTAAATCCAATCGTAGATGTTATGCCTGTCATACCTGTACTTTTTTTTCTCTTAGCCTTTGTTTGGCAAGCTGCTGTAAGTTTTCGATGATTTAATACTCTGCTAAATTCATGATTTATTCGATAAATAAAAATTCGAAAAATTGATAAGACCAGATAAGCCTTACATTATGAACCCTCGATTCAAAAATAGAAATTCTTGTATATTGAATAACCGCGGCGATGAATTTTGATCGGCTTATTTCCTCGTTCTCACCTTACAGTGAGCAAAGATTTTATTAGGTTGCCTACAATACCTAATCATATGACAAGAAATTTTTGATAACGAAGGAATCAAAATCTTATTCCAAAGAAATTCGTGAAAATGACTTTCTTTTCAAAAAACACTTCATTTTTTGGGGAGTGTCATGTCAAAACAAAATAGTGTATGTGGTAAAAAATAAGTAATCTATTCCCTTAAAAAAAAAAAAAGATCTTGGAGATTGTGTAATGCTTACTCTCAAACTATTCGTTTATACAGTAGTGATATTCTTTATTTCTCTCTTCATCTTCGGATTTTTATCTAATGATCCAGGGCGTAATCCTGGACGTGAGGAATAAAAAAAAGATATTTTTAGTTTTTCCTGCTTTTTCTAAATTTTTTCTTATGATTTTATGTATTCCATACATTTACCTATGATAAAATCAAGGGATCGAAATTCCTTCGAATTCGAAAGTCTCAAGTAATCAGAAGAAGCGGAGAGAGAGGGATTCGAACCCTCGGTACGAAAAACTCGTACAACGGATTAGCAATCCGCCGCTTTAGTCCACTCAGCCATCTCTCCGCATCCCCATTTTAAAATGGAAAGTTTTTTATGTGATGTGACACGTGAAGTAAAGATTGATAAAAACCTTCGTTTTCCTTTTTTATTTATCTATTTTTTATATTCTTTTATTTTATTTAATTTATTAGAATTATTAGAAATATTAAATATTAAACACACATATTTATAAACGTAGTTATAATATAACTCATTTATTTGTTCAAGAGACATTATTTGAACAATTGAGATCCAATTGACCCGAATTCTAAATTCATAAGTAAGATCTGGCAGTTGAAAGAGAAGTTGAAAAAAAAGGAACCATGTATGCAGATTTCATCCTTTCTATGATCCAACTTCAATGATTCTTTCAGACCGGGACTGTCAGTAATGACTTCGTATCAAACGAAAAGAAAAGTATAATATAACTATAACTTTTTTTTATGTTATTTAAGTAAGCTTTCTGCTCTTCGCCTACTTAAGTCCCCCTGGGACGAAGCGTCAACACTAGAATTTTCATGATTCTGGTGCTATCTTGATTGCGCCTCACTCTTTTGTTCGACAAATGGTCCATTCATATACTCATATACAATAATAAAAATAATAAATATGTAGATGTAGCGGGTATAGTTTAGTGGTAAAAGTGTGATTCGTTCTATCAAAAACTTAAATAGTTAAGGGGTCTTTCAGTTTTTTTTTTCATATTCCGATCAAAAACTTTATTTCTTAAAAAGGTTTAATCCTTTACCTCTCAATAGCATATTTGAGGAAGAATATACATTCTCACGATTTGTATCCAAAGGCCAATTAGAAATTGAATAAAAAAGATTGGATTATGGATATGGAGTTGCGAAGCATAATTTTTTTGAATTGGATTAACTCTTCCAATTGAATGAGTATGAGTAAAGGATCTATGGATGAAGATACAAAAGTTTATTTCCAATCGTAACTAGATCTTCAATTTTTTTTTTGTAAAAGGGAAATTGAAGCCAAATAGCTATAAAACGACGGTTTTGGTTTACTAGAACCATCAGCATATTGTTTCAGCTCGGTGGAAACCAAATTCTTTTCCTCAGGATCCTGCGAGTGGAAATAGGGAACGAAGTAACTAGACTAAATGGATTTAGTATAATCCCCCTCCTCTAGAGGGATCATCTAGAAAGCAAGTAGCTTTGGACGGATTCATGCAGAAAAGCTAACATAGATGTTATGGATCTAATTTTTCTCTTTGTGGGAATACATCGATCTTCTATAAAGGAGCCGAATGAAACCAAAATTTCATGTTCGGTTTTGAATTAGAAACGTTAAAAATGATCAACCAACGTCGACTATAACCCCTAGCCTTCCAAGCTAACGATGCGGGTTCGATTCCCGCT